AATAAGATGCCTGAATAAAGGACTATTTTGATAGAATAGAATATGTATATATAATACTCTTATTAATTATATTTTATGGAATTAAACCATATCTAAGGATATCAAAAATCCTTGTGCATCTTACACTTAAATATAATTAAAGAAAGGTAAGCTAAAATTAAGCTAATAGGTTCATACCCTACTTATAGAGAAAACTCTCCTCTCTAATTAAAAAAAGAATTTTATTATTTATAACTACTTTAATAATAAGAACATTAATTACAATATCATCTAATAATTGGATTGGTATATGAATAGGATTAGAATTAAATATAATATCATTCATCCCAATTATTTTATCAAAAATCAATAAATCTAATTCTGAAGCTGCTATAATTTATTTTTTAACTCAAAGAATTAGAAGAATATTATTATTATCAACAATCTTCTTAATATTATTATTCAATAATTCAATAATAACAAAAACAATAACTATTATTATTACAGTAAGAATTTTAATTAAATTAGGAGCAGCACCATTTCATAAATGAATACCTGATATAATAACAAAAATAAATTGAAATAAATGTCTATTATTAATAACCTGACAAAAAATTGCCCCACTAATAATATTAAGAAATTTAAATAATAGAAATTTATTAATAAATATATCAATTATTTGATCTATTGGAATTGGAAGATTAGGAGGAATTAATCAATCATCATTACGAAAAATAATAGGATATTCTTCTATTAATCATTTAGGATGATTACTAGCAATTAACAAATCTATAAATTTATGAATTATTTACTTAATTATTTATAGATTAATAAATAGTATAATTTGTCAAGTATTTAATAAATATAAATTATATTTTATTAATCAAATAAGATCATTAAATATGACTAATATAGAAAAAATTAATATATTTATTATAATAATAAGAATAGGAGGATTACCTCCTTTCATTGGATTTTTACCCAAATGAATTGTCATCCAAAGAATAATAAATAACAAAGAATTTATAATAATTTTATTCATAATTATATTTAGATTAATTACATTAATATATTATATTCGAATTATAACTAGAATATTTTTAACACAAAATACATCAATTAAATGAATTTCATATAATAAAAATAGAAGTATAATATATATATTATATATTAATTTAATATTACCTATAATTGTTATTATAGACATTATATAATTACAAATATATCTTTATAAAGCTTTAAGTTAATTTATTAAACTATTAACCTTCAAAGTTAACAATATATTATATATAAGCTTTAGGAAATTATCCTACTTTAGAATTGCAGTCTAATATCATATTAGTAATTGACTATAAAGCTATTAATAGAGGGCTAATAAAGCCATAAATAAATTTACAATTTATCACCTAATCTTCAGTCACTCTATTATATAATTGAATAAATGATTATTTTCAACTAATCACAAAGATATTGGAACTCTATATTTCATATTTGGTATATGAGCTGGAATAGTAGGTTCAGCTATAAGAATTATTATTCGAATTGAATTAGGACAACCTGGAAGATTTATTGGAGATGACCAAATTTATAACGTAGTTGTAACAGCACATGCATTTATTATAATTTTTTTCATAGTTATACCCATTATAATTGGAGGTTTCGGAAACTGATTAGTTCCTTTAATAATTGGAGCCCCAGATATAGCATTCCCACGAATAAATAATATAAGATTCTGACTATTACCCCCCTCATTAACATTATTAATAGTAAGAAGATTAGCAGAATCTGGAGCTGGGACTGGATGAACAGTATACCCTCCCTTATCAAGTAATTTAAGACATAGAGGAGCATCAGTAGATTTAGCAATCTTTTCATTACATTTAGCAGGAATTTCATCAATTTTAGGAGCTGTAAATTTTATTTCCACTATTATTAATATACGTCCCAAGGGAATATCCCCCGAACGAGTCCCTTTATTTGTATGATCAGTTGGAATTACAGCATTATTATTATTATTATCATTACCAGTTTTAGCAGGAGCTATTACTATATTATTAACTGATCGAAATTTTAATACTTCATTTTTTGATCCTTCAGGAGGAGGAGACCCTATTTTATATCAACATTTATTTTGATTTTTTGGACACCCAGAAGTATACATTTTAATTTTACCAGGATTTGGATTAATTTCACATATCATTAGACAAGAAAGAGGAAAAAACGAAACATTTGGAAACATCGGAATAATTTATGCTATATTAGCTATTGGAATTTTAGGATTCATTGTATGAGCTCATCATATATTTACTGTAGGAATAGATGTTGATACTCGGGCATACTTTACATCAGCAACCATAATTATTGCTGTTCCAACAGGTATTAAAATTTTCAGATGATTAGCAACATTACATGGAGTAAAAATAATATATACCCCTTCAATATTATGAGCTTTAGGATTTGTTTTCTTATTTACAATTGGAGGATTAACTGGTGTAATTTTAGCCAACTCATCAATTGATATTATTCTTCACGATACATATTATGTAGTCGCCCATTTTCATTATGTTTTATCTATAGGAGCAGTATTCGCTATTATAGGAAGATTTATTCAATGATTTCCCTTATTTACTGGACTAACAATAAATCCAAAATGATTAAAAATCCAATTTTTTATTATATTTATAGGAGTAAACATTACATTTTTCCCTCAACACTTTTTAGGATTAAGAGGAATACCTCGACGATATTCAGATTATCCAGATAGATATACTAGATGAAATATCATTTCATCTATTGGAAGTATTATATCCATAATTGGAATTATTATTTTTGTTATAATTATATGAGAAAGTATTATTTCAAAACGAATTGTCTTATTTAATGAACATATGACCCCAAGAATTGAATGATTACAAAAAACACCTCCTGCAGAGCATTCATATAACGAAATTCCTGTAATAACTTCAATATTCTAATATGGCAGATTAGTGCAATGAATTTAAGATTCATATATAAAGATATAAATCTTTTATTAGAAATAGCAACCTGAGGAAATATTATAATTCAAGATGCAAATTCTTCCTTAATAGAACAACTTACATTTTTTCATGATCACACTGTTATAATTCTTTCAATAATTACTTTAATAGTAGCATATATTATAATTATATTAACTAAAAACAAATTAATTAACCGGTATTTATTAGAAGGACAAACAATTGAATTAATTTGAACTATAATGCCCGCAGTAACTTTAATTTTCATTGCCTTACCATCATTACGACTATTATATATAATTGATGAAATTAATAATCCATCAGTTACATTAAAAGTAATTGGACATCAATGATACTGAAGCTATGAATATTCAGACTTTAGAGATACAGAATTTGATTCATACATAAAACCAATTAATGAAATAAATAGAGAAGATATACGATTATTAGATGTTGATAATCGAACAGTATTACCAATAAATATACAAATCCGAGTAGTAATTACAGCAGCAGATGTATTACATTCATGAGCAATCCCCTCATTAGGAATTAAAATTGATGCAGTACCTGGACGATTAAATCAAGGAACTATTAATATTAATCGGCCGGGTTTAATATACGGACAATGTTCAGAGATTTGCGGAGCAAATCATAGATTTATACCAATTGTAATTGAAAGAACAACTACAGAAAAATTTCTAAATTGAATTAATTCAGTATCATTAAGTGGCTGAAAATTTTAAGCATTGGTCTCTTAAACCAAAATATAGTATGTAAAATATACTCTTAATGAATTATAAAAAGATTTAGTTTATTAAAACATTAATTTGTCAAATTAAAGATATTAATATTATTTAATAATCTTTATTGCCTCAAATAGCACCTTTATGATGAGAAATTTTATTTATAATATTTATTTTATCATTTATTATAATAATTATTATAATTTATTTTTCACTTCAAAATAATATTCATAAAAAATCTATACAAATAAATAATATTAATCAAATAAATTGAATATGATAAATAATTTGTTTTCTACATTTGATCCAGCAACATCAACATATTATTCAATAAATTGAATAAGAACATTATTATTATTAATATTAATACCCTTCCCATATTGAATAATACCCAACCGAATTAATATTTTTATAAATATAATTATATTAAAATTACATAATGAATTTAAAATACTTTTAGGAATAAAATCAAGAGGAATAACACTAATAATAGTATCATTATTCTTTTTTATTTTAACAAATAATTTTATAGGATTAATACCATATATTTTTACAAGATCTAGACATCTAGCATTTTCACTAGCATTAGCACTACCTTTATGATTAAGAATAATAATCTTCGGATGAATTAATAATACTAATTCAATATTTGCCCATTTAGTACCTAATGGAACACCTACAGTATTAATACCATTTATAGTATTAATTGAAACAATTAGAAATATTATTCGACCTGGAAGATTAGGAGTTCGACTAACAGCTAATATAATTGCAGGACACCTACTAATAAGATTATTAGGAAACAAATCAATTAATGTAGAAAACAGAATTATTATTATAATTATAATCATCCAAATTATATTAATAATATTTGAAGCAGCAGTAGCAGTAATCCAAGCATATGTATTTTCAGTATTAACTACATTATATTCTAGAGAAGTTATAAATTAAAGTATGAAAATACACAAAAATCATCCATATCATTTAGTTGACTATAGACCATGACCTTTAACAGGATCTATTGGAGCTATAACATTAACTTCAGGAATAGTTTTATGATTTCATAAAAATGAAATATATTTATTTTATATAGGATTATTAATTCTTATATTAACAATATTACAATGATGACGAGATATTATTCGAGAAGCAACATTTCAAGGACACCATACAATTAAAGTTACCAATGGTTTAAAAATTGGAATAATCTTATTCATTATCTCAGAAATTTTCTTCTTTATTTCATTCTTTTGAGGATTTTTCCATAGAAGTTTAGCACCTACTGTAGAAATTGGAATATTATGACCTCCAAAAGGTATTATAGTATTCAATCCTATAGAAATCCCCTTATTAAATACCATAATCTTATTATGTTCAGGAATAACAGTTACATGAGCTCATCACAGATTAATAAGAAATAAATATATAGAAACTACAAAAAGATTAATATTAACTGTTTTTCTAGGGATATATTTTACAATTTTACAAGCATATGAATATATAGAAGCAAGATTCTGTATTAGAGATTCAGTTTACGGATCATGTTTTTATATAGCAACAGGATTTCATGGACTACATGTAATTATCGGAACCATTTTCCTATTAGTTTGTCTATTACGACATATTAAATGTCACTTTTCCATAAATCACCATTTCGGATTTGAAGCAGCAGCATGATATTGACATTTTGTTGATGTAGTATGATTATTCCTTTACATTTCAATTTACTGATGAGGTAGATAAAATAAAATTCTTTTAGTATAAATAAATATTTTTGACTTCCAATCAAAAGATCTTAATAAGAGAAAGAATAATATATTTAGTAACTATTACATTAATTACAGCAACCATATTATCATTTATTATTATATTATTATGTAGAATTATTTCAAAAACATCTAATAAAGATCGTGAAAAGTCATCACCATTCGAATGTGGATTTGACCCTAAGAGATCAGCCCGATCCCCTTTCTCAATTCAATTTTTCTTAATTGCTGTATTATTCTTAATCTTTGATATTGAAATTGCAATTATATTACCAATTATTTTAACAATAAAAATAAGAATTACCAAAACATGAATATTTACTATTACACTATTCATTATTATTCTTATTATTGGATTATATCATGAATGAAATAATGGTGTACTAGAATGAGCAAAATGGGGTTGTAGTTTTATAACATTTAAATTGCAATTAAAAAATACTAATCATAATTAGTCTTCCTCATAAAGATAATGAAGTAAAACATTACAATTAGTTTCGACCTAATATTAGGAATTCCATTTCCCTTATCTAGTTAATTGAAGCCAAAACGGAGGCCTTTCATTGTTAATGAAATAATTGATTATATTAATCCAATTAAAAGAGAATGAAGAATCTAAAAGAAGCTGCTAACTATCTTTTAAAGCGGTTAAATTCCGTTTTTCTCTTATTTATATAGTTTAAATTAAAACTCTTCATTTTCAATGAAAAAATAAGAATTTATCTTTATAAATAAATACTTAAAAGGTAAAAACCTATCATAACTTCTTCAGAGTTAAACTTTAAAATTTAAGCTATTTAAGTAATTTATAAAAATAATTAAGAAAAAGAAAATAAAAATAAAACTAATTAAGTAAACCTTTACACTATTTAATTGATAAATTGAATAAAAAGAACTAATATAATTTATAAAACCAGAAAGAGACCCTGAAATAATAAACTCTCCTCATTTATGATCCATAAATAAAGATCTTATTTTAGAATATAATATAAATTTATTAGATAATATATAAGTTCTAAAAGAAGGCATAAATCATATATAACCTAAAAATTCAATAATATAATTAAAAAAAATACCAAAAATTGAATCATAAATTATTAATAAAGAAATTCTATATCCTAATCAAGCACCTAATAAAACAAAAACTAAGGGTAAAATTTTTAATAAAAAGGGAAACACTATATGTAAAGGGTAAGAAAAAATTAATCAATTTAAAATTCTACCACTAAAAATAGATAAAATGGTAAGTAAAATTAAAGAATATATTATAACTTCATCTTCCCTATAATTTAAAACAACATTTAATCCTCTAGAACCCTTAAAACAAAAATAAATTAAACGTAATCTATAACAAACAGTTAAACCCACAGATAAATAAAATAAGATAAAAATATAAAGATTATTATAATTAAAAGTTAAATATTCCAAAATTAAATCTTTACTATAAAATCCAGATAAAAAAGGGAAACCACATAAAGACAGATTAGAAATACAAAAACAAGAACAAGTAAATGGAAGATAATCAATAAGACCTCCTATATGACGAATATCTTGAGAATCATTTATACAATGAATAATTAAACCTGCACACAAAAATATTAAAGCCTTAAAAAAAGCATGAGTTAACATATGATAATAAGAATAATAACTATAACCTATAAATAATACACTTATTATTAAACCTAATTGACTTAAAGTTGATAAAGCAATAATCTTTTTTAAGTCATATTCAAAATTAGCGGCTAAACCAGATATAAATATTGTCAAACAAGAAATTAATAAAAAATAACTTAAATTATACAAATAAAGTAATTCTCTAAAACGAATTAACAAATATACACCAGCTGTAACCAATGTAGAAGAATGAACTAAAGCAGAAACAGGAGTAGGTGCAGCTATAGCTGCAGGTAATCAAGAAGAAAAGGGAATCTGAGCTCTTTTAGTAAAAGCAGCTAAAATTAATAAATTAATTAATCATAACGAAACAAAAGAATCTAAGAAATTTAGATAATAAATAAAATTTCAACCACCTACATTAAAGAATCAAGAAATTCCAATTAAAATAGAAACATCCCCAATTCGATTTCTAAGAATAGTTAATATACCAGCATTATAAGATTTAAAATTTTGGTAATAAATTACTAAGCAATAAGAAACTAAACCTAATCCATCCCAACCTAATAAAATTCTAACTAAATTAGGTCTAATAATTAAAAACATTATTGATAAAACAAACAATAAAACTAAAAATAAAAAACGAATTTTAAAAACATCAGCAGATATATAAGAATGACTATAAAAAATAACTATTGATGAAATCAATATCACTCTACCTATAAATATTAAAGATATCCAATCAAAATATATGGATATACATAAACAAACAGTATTTGATCTTATAATTTCCCAATCTAATAAAATAGAAGTTATATTATATAAGAACAAATAACCAACATAAAATATAATAAAACCAATAATAAATAAAATAAAAGACCAAAATTTATAATAATTAAATATGGATTAAGAGAAATAAAAATTTCACCTGTAACACCACAAATTACAATTCTATTTAAACTATCTAAATCCTTTTAAAGAAAATAAGAAAATAAATCAAACTTTAAAAATAAAAAATTAAGAGGAATAAAATGAAGAATAATTAATATATATTCACGAATATTAACAGAATTATAATAAGATAAACCAGAATATGAAAAACCATGCTGAGTCATAGAAAATAAATAAATTCTATAACAACATCTTATAAAAGATATAAAACCCAAAAGAAAAAAAGTTATATAATCCCAAGAAATAACAGAATTAATTAAATAAATTTCACCTAAAAGATTTAAAGAAGGAGGGGATGATATGTTATTAGAACATAACAAAAATCAATATAAAGATAAACCAGGCATACTTAATAAATAACCTTTATTAATAAATAAACTACGACTATGACTTCGTTCATAAATAATATTAGCCAAACAAAATAAACCCGAAGAACAAAAACCGTGACCAATTATTATAATTAAAGAACCTAAAAATCCATAATTACTATAAGTCATAATACCACAAATTACCAAAGATATATGAGCTACAGAAGAATAAGCAATGATGGATTTAATATCAATTTGAAATATACACAAAAAACTAACAATTAAAGAACCCCATAAACTTAAACCAATCCAAATAAAATTATATTTAATAGAATAAGAACCCAAAAATATATAAACACGAATTAAACCATAACCTCCTATTTTTAATAAAATGGCAGCTAAAATTATAGAACCTGAAATTGGAGCCTCAACATGAGCCTTAGGTAATCAAAAATGAAAAAAAGGAATAGGCATTTTAAATAAAAAAGCCATAATTATAGATATATAAAAATAAAAATTAAAATTAAAATTATCCATATTAATTAATCAAAAATCTAACGAATTAACCAAACCTATAATATAAAAAATACCTAATAATAAAGGTAAAGAAGCAAATAAAGTATAAAAAAGAAGATAATAACCAGCTGTAATACGCTCAGGCTGATATCCCCACCCAAAGATCAAAAAAAGGGTGGGAATAAGAGATCTCTCAAAAGAAATATAAAAGATTAACATATTTAATGAAGAAAAAGTTAAAATTAAAGCTGTTATTATTAATATTAAAATAAATAAAAATATTCATAAATTATCTTTTTCCTTATAAATTTTGTATCTTGCTATTATTATTAAAAACAAAATAAAATAAGATAAACCAATTAAAGCATAAGATAAAATATCCATACCCAATATAACTCCCGATGAACAAATAAATTCATAAAATAAATTAAAGAAAATAAAAATAAAAGATATTAATATATATATGTATATTGTTAATCAATAATTATTTAATAAAGGGATTAAAAAAAATAATATAAATAAATACTTTATCATGATAATAAAGATATTCTAGATAAATAATCATTACCTTGACTACGAACTAATCTTACTAAAATAGATAAGCCAAGAGCTCCTTCACAAACAGTGAAAACTAAAAATATTAAAGAAAAATATAGTTCATAACCATAAATTATTATTGTTAAAAATAAAGATAAAAATCCTGATAAAACAATAAATTCTAAACTAAGTAAAGATAAAAGAAGATGTTTACGAGTAGAACAAAAAACAATAGTTCCACTTAAAATATTAAATAAAATAATATACTCTAATAAAATAAGTTTTAATAGTTTAATTTTATAAAACAATGATTTTGTAAATCATAAATAGGGAGATACCTTTAAAACTTCAGTAAAAAGCAATTTGCTTATCATTAATCTCCAAAATTAAAATTTTAATTAAACTATTTACTGTATTGAACTTAATAATATCCTTAATAATTAGTTTATCCCTTATATTAATAATATTAAATCATCCCCTAAGAATAGGGCTGATTCTAATTATACAAACATTAATTACAGCTTTAATAATTGGATATATAATAAATTCATTTATATTTGCCTATATTATTATCATTATCATATTAAGAGGTGCATTAGTTTTATTCATTTATATAGCAAGAGTTGCAAGAAATGAAAAATTCAAACTCTCTATTAATCTTAATATTATTATTATACTAAGATTTTTATTTATATATTTATTACTCATAAATTTTAATAAAATAATAAATATAAGATATATATATATAAATGAAGAAATAAGATTAATTAAATTATTTAATACTAGTACTGCCCAAATCACCCTATTAATAATTATATATTTATTATTAACAATAATTGTAGTATCAAATATTGCTAAAACAAATGAAGGACCTCTTCGAATAAAATCTAATTATGAATAAACCTATACGTAAAACCCATCCTTTATTCAAAATTATTAATAGATCTTTAATTGATTTACCTTCACCATCCTCAATTTCATTATGATGAAACTTCGGGTCACTTTTAGGAATATGTTTAATAATTCAAATTATTAGAGGGTTATTTTTAGCAATACATTATACAGCTAATATTGAATTAGCTTTTAATAGAGTAGTTCATATTTGTCGAGATGTTAATAATGGTTGACTTATACGTTATACTCATGCAAATGGGGCTTCATTATTTTTCATTTGCTTATATTTACATATTGGACGAGGTTTATATTATGGATCTTATAAATTACATATAACTTGATCTATTGGAATTTTATTATTATTAATAATTATGGGAACTGCATTTTTAGGATATGTTTTACCTTGAGGACAAATATCATTATGAGGGGCTACTGTAATTACTAACTTATTATCTGCCGTTCCATATTTAGGAAAAACACTAGTAATATGATTATGAGGTGGATTTTCTGTTGATAATGCTACCTTAACTCGATTCTTTACATTACATTTTTTATTACCTTTTATTATTATTGGATTAGTTATTATTCACTTATTATTCCTACATCAAACAGGAAGAAATAACCCACTAGGATTAAATTCTAATTATGATAAATCCCCATTCCATCCTTATTTTTCTATTAAAGATCTTATAGGAATAATTATTACTTTATTTATATTTTCCTTATTAATTTTATTAGAACCTCGAATATTAGGAGATCCTGAAAATTTCATTCCAGCAAATCCATTAGTTACTCCCGTTCATATTCAACCAGAATGATATTTTTTATTTGCATACGCAATTCTACGATCTATTCCTAATAAATTAGGAGGAGTGTTGGCAATAATTTTATCAATTATTATTATTGCAGTACCTATAATTATTAATAAAAGAAAATTTCAAGGTAACGCATTTTATCCTATTAGAAAAAGAACATTCTGAAGAATAGTAACTATTATCATTTTATTAACATGAATTGGAGCCCGACCCGCAGAAGAACCCTATATTTTAACAGGACAAGTATTAACAGTACTATACTTTTCATATTTTATAATTAATCCTTTAACTAAAAAAATCTGAGATAAAATATTGGAATAGTTAATAAGTTTTAGATAAACTTATACTTTGAAAGTATAAAAAGAAAGTTAAATTCTTTCATTGACTTTCACTTAAAACAGTGAATTAAAGATTACAGATATAATATATAAACCAATAAACTTAAATAAAACAAAAAGAAATTTAAGGATAAAGGTAAAAACAATTTCCAAGTTAAATATATCAATTTATCATATCGAAACCGAGGAAGAACTCCTCGAACCCAAATAAACCAAAAAACAATAATTATAACTTTCAAATAAAAATATAAAGATAATAAATCACAACCTAAAAAAATAATTACAGTTAATAATCTTATAAAAATAATATTAGAATATTCAGATAAAAAAATAAAAGCAAATCCACCTCTGCTATATTCTACATTAAATCCTCTAACAAGTTCTCTTTCACCTTCAGCAAAATCAAATGGAGAACGATTAGTTTCAGCTAAACAAGAAGAAACTCAACAAAAAAACAAAGGAAAATTTATAAACAAAAACCAACAATATGTTTGATAATATATAAAATTAATTAAATTATATCTAAAAACAAAAACAATTACACATAATATAATAATAATTATTCTTACTTCATAAGAAATAACTTGAGCTACAGAACGTAAACTACCTAAAAGAGCATAATTGGAATTGGAAGATCAACCAGATAATATTACACCATAAACCCCTATTCCAGTACAAACTATAAAAAAAAGAATACCATAATTAAAATTATAAACATTAATAACAAAAGGATAAATTATTCATAACAAAAAGGATAAAATTAATAAAAAAATAGGAGATATATAATAAATTAAAGAATTTGATTTATATGGAAAACTCTGTTCCTTAAAAAATAATTTTAATCCATCAGAGAAAGGCTGAAGAAGACCTATAAAACCCAATTTATTAGGACCTTTTCGAAGTTGAATATAACCTAAAACCTTACGTTCTAATAAAGTTACAAAAGAAACACAAACCAAAACACAAATAATAGTTAAAATATATAATAATAAAAACAATACTATTTGTAATATAAATTACATTAATAAATTCTAAATTTACTGCATTAATCTGCCAAAATAGTAAAAATATTCAAAATAATACAAAATATTTGATGTAAAGGGTCCTTTCGTACTAATTTACATTATAAATAAGAAGATAGAAACCGACCTGGCTCACGCCGGTCTGAACTCAGATCATGTAAAATTTTAAAGGTCGAACAGACCTAGAAATTAAGCATCTGCACTTAATTCTAATTTTAATCCAACATCGAGGTCGCAAACTTTTTTATCGATATGAACTCTCCAAAAAAATTACGCTGTTATCCCTAAGGTAATTTAATCTAATTTCCATAATAAAGGATTAAAAAATATATAAATAAATAATATTTTAATATATGAGAGTTATATAAATCTCAATGTCACCCCAACAAAATTTCTAGACAATTAAAATTATAATTAACAAAAAAAACTTATAATTATATAAAAATAAAATTCTATAGGGTCTTCTCGTCCCACTTAAAAATTTAAGCTTTTTTACCTAAAAATTAAATTTATCTTTTAATATAAAGAAAGATATTCCCTCATCCGACCATTCATTCTAGCCTTCAATTAAAAGACAAATGATTATGCTACCTTCGCACAGTCAAAATACTGCGGCTATTTAATTAAAAATCATTGAGCAGGCCAAACTTAATATAAATAAATATCATTAAGCCATGTTTTTGTTAAACAGGTGAAGAATATATTTGCCGAATTACTATATATTAATTTTCAAGATTACTAATTTTATCATTATTACTATTTAATATTCATTATAAAATAAATCTTAATAAAAACCTAAATTTAAAATAAATAAAGTAAATAACAGAATTAATTATAACAAAATAAATGATGGAAATTCCTAATCCTACCAATCCTAAAATAAATTAAAATTTTAGAAAATTATTTAAAAGCTTATCCTTTTAAATCTTAAATTATTAATAACAGCCAAAATGAATTGATCTATTGGAATTAATAATTCTGAATTAAATTCAATTATTAAGAAACCAGATATATAAAAATGAATAGCATATAACAACTATTAATCCTTTATTTATAATTTTAATACATTAAACAACAAGAATTAATAAATCTTTTACATTCGGGAATATTATCAATAGATAATTTATATTTAATAAACCCTGATACAAAAGGTACAAAAAATAAATTCTACTTTAACATTTTTATATATTATTATCCTATACAGTAAAATTAACTATAAATATTAAAAATTATTAATTCTTTAAAAAATACTAAAAAAAAAGTTATTTCTATTATATATATTATAACAAAAAAAATAATTAAACATATTATAATCAAACCAATTTGAATTGCACAAATAATTCTTTAATGTAAATAAAAAACAATCCTAGATTATAGTTTGTATAATTCCAGCCCCATCTTCCGATAGGACTACTTTGTTACGACTTATCTCATCTTATTAATGAGAGTGACGGGCGATGTGTACTTAATCAAGAACATATATCATGAATAATATATATTAAACATTACAATTAAATCCAATTTCATAATTTATATACATAAATTAATCCAATAATATTTAAATATTAAATGTAACCCATTTCAATCCTTTATATAGCTGCACCTTGACCTGACATAAATTTTAATAAAAATTAAAGAAAATCATCTAATAAAACATTCAAAACAAGACAGAGATATACAAACCATATTAATTATAATAAAGGTAAAATTTATCGTGGATTATCGATTAAAGAACAGGTTCCTCTAAAATGATTAAATTACCGTCAAATTCTTTCAATTTAAAGATCATAACTTATAATACTAAGAAACCAAATTTACATTCTCAATAATAGGGTATCTAATCCTAGTTTAATTTAAGAATATCTTATAATCTAAAAATATATTATAACCAAATTATATATAAAAATTTCAAATTTCACTTTAAAAATCAAAATTCATAATCAATATAAATAATAAATAATATTTCTAAAAAAAATAATTTTGACTAATTGTGTAACCGCAGCTGCTGGCACAATTTTTGCTAGTCATATAAATAATTAACTATGTCTTAAATTACTAAATACATAAAAATAAAAGCTGCATTTATATTAAAATATTAATTATTTTTAAAATAAATAATATTACACACAAAAATTCACATATCATATTTTATCATAATAAAAATTTAAATTAAACTAGAATAAAATTTACATAAATTATCCTAAGATATTTTAAGGGTGCAGTATACAATTTCCCCCTCGCTAGCTCGGTCTAATCCCTGGTCCATAGGTTTCCTCTGGACTGAATAAGATACTATATATTTATACTATTACATATGTAACTTCGGTTCCATATGTCATATACTAATAGTTATTCTATTCCTAGCTCACATTTAAGTTCGCTACAAATATCTAACTGTTATATCTATTTATTAGATATAATTTATTTTATGTATCTATGACTTATGTATATTCTAACCTTAGTAATATCATACCTATCTAATTCCAATAGATCAAATAATTACATATAGTGTTTCCCCCCAGACAGACGGCCCTCCGGATACCCCCCGGTCCTCCTGTATACTAAGAATCTCTAAATTATCTTCCCCTGATAAATATAAAATCTTCTTTTCACAAGAAAGTTATCTATATTCTAATCTATCAAGTATGGAACACATATATATATACCCCTCTCAATAGATTACATTTTAATTATTTAATAATAATCATTTATAAGTGAATAATAAATTGATGTATCATATTTTACATTTTAATTATTTAACAATAATTATTTATAAGTGAATAATAGATTGATGTATCAAGGGGTATAAACAAAGTTGTGTTACTAATGTATAAAATATTATTATATATAAATTATTATTATATATATAATTCCCCGTATGTATATAGTATTAATTTAAAATTAAAAAATTTTATTTAACAATAATTATTTATAAGTGAATAATAGATTGATGTATCATATTTTACATTTTAATTATTTAACAATAATCATTCATAAGTGAATAATAGATTGATGTATCATATTTTACATTTTAATTATTTAACAATAATCATTCATAAGTGAATAATAAATTGATGTATCATATTTTACATTTTAATTATTTAACAATAATCATTTATAAGTGAATAATAAATTGATGTATCATATTTTACATTTTAATTATTTAACAATAATTATTTATAAGTGAATAATAGATTGATGTAA